TTCGTTTCTAAGATCATTTACGGCTCTAGGCCTTTTATTAGTTAGTCCCGGTAAAGCTCCCAGCCGGCGTATTTTTTTCAAACGAGGTCCTCGGTAACGCGACATAAAGACTCCTTTTTGTAGAATTTTTTTAGAATCTATTTTATTTTATTCTTTTTTTTTATTTATAAAATTTTATTAAATTATGAAATTTGGGGTTTTTAAACCAAAATTAAAACTTTCAAACTCAAACTAAAGCAACTAAAGTAAATGAAGCGAAGTTTGGTGAAGTAGCCTACTTGTGTACTATAAAGAAGTATGATTGTGTACTATAAAGAAGTATGAGACGAATTGAATAAATACCCAGACCGCTTCCTATTTTCTATTATCGGAAAGGGATTCCTTTCCTGACATAGCTGTAAGTTCTTATAATTTAAATTTAAGAAATTGACAAATATTTACTATTCTTTAATATTCTTTGATTTCAAAAAGACATTCTCAATTATGTCAAAATTGGAATAAATAGGAAAAAGCCGGCTATCGGAATCGAACCGATGACCATCGCATTACAAATGCGATGCTCTAACCTCTGAGCTAAGCGGGCTCACATAACATCAATTTTATGTGCATAGTAATTCAATAAAATATTGGGATCTTAACCTTAGGTATTCACTATTATGTCTTATCTATTCGGACTCGATATGAATAGAAAACAATAGAATATACAATTTCAAATAAATATTGAATATTATAGAACATAACGATTAATATAGCGATATAGAATTTGTATTTTTTACCACTAATCGCTAATACAATTTACAATTCGAATATTATTAAATTCGATATTTTTTTAGTAAATTCTATATCTTATTAGATTCGATAGTCAATATTTTGATTTTAGTTAGTTAGTTAGATAGTTAAATTATTTAAATTTGTCATTTTTGAATTTGAATTCAAATGACATTTGAAATTCTTTTTATTACACTTCTATTTCTATATTTTCTATATTATTTGATTCCATATCATTAGGAATGATTAGTTCGAACTGATGAGACATTCCTCCGCTTTCGTTCCATTCATAAAATTCAGAAAGCAGTAAAGGCGGAAATTAAGACAACAAAAAAATCGACCGTTCAAGTATTCAAAATTGCATGAGAGGGGGGGCAGGTAGATATATATATAGGATATCTATTAATCTATATTGAATTACAGATCCAGAAATGATAAAATCCAATTGATTGGACCAAAGAGGGTCTCCTATAGAAGATAGTAGAAGACAGGTAAGAAATCAAAGAGGAAAAATGCTTCCTCGAAATAGAAATCGGTATCTAATTAATTCAAAGGTTCCAGTAGAAATGAAAGAAAAAGGGAACGACATCATAACGCAATGAAATCCTAATCTTAACACAAAAGGAAGGGGATATGGCGAAATCGGTAGACGCTACGGACTTAATTGGATTGAGCCTTGGTAAGGAAACCTACTAAGTGATGACTTTCAAATTCAGAGAAACCCCGGAATTAAGAAAAAGGGCAATTCTGAGCCAAATCCTATTTTCAGGTTCGGAAAACGAACACAAGGATAGGTGCAGAGACTCGACGGAAGCTGTTCTAACAAATGGAGTTGGCCGCGTTGGTAGAGAAATCTTTCCATCGAAAATTCAGAAAGGATGAAAGATATACATACGTATTGAATACTATAGAAAATGATTAATGCCGATCCAAATGAGTCCGTTATTTTCTATAAAAAACGGAAGAATTGGTGTGATTCGATTCCACATTGAAGAAAGAATCGAATATTCATTGATCAAAAGATTCACTCCATAGTCTGTAGATCCTCTTTTCAAGAACCGGATTAATCGGACGAGAATAAAGAATAAAGATAGAGTCCCGTTCTACATGTCAATGCTGGCAACAATGCAATTTTGAGTAAGAGGAAAATCCGTCGACTTAAAAAATCGTGAGGGTTCAAGTCCCTCTATCCCCAAAAAGCTTATTCGCCCCCCAACTATTTATCCATTCTATCCCCCTGTCCTTGCGTGAGTGTCCTTATACACTCGCCCTATTCTTTTTGAAATAGCTCTGAGCGGAAATGGCTTATTATATCTTATATCAAAGATATACATCTTTGAGCAAGAAATCCCCATTTGAATGATTTACAATCGATATCATTACTCATACTGAAACTGAAAAAGTCGTCTTTTTTAAGATCCAAGAAATTCCAGTAACTAGATAAAACTTTTGAATCTTCTTTCGCCCTTTTAATTGACATAGACCCCCGCCCCCTAATAAAATTAGGATGCTACATTGCGACTTAGTCGGGATAGCTCAGCCGGTAGAGCAGAGGACTGAAAATCCTCGTGTCACCAGTTCAAATCTGGTTCTCGGCGCATGATTAATTTGGATGAGTCTCTCTTAAATAAATTAATTGATATGAATCGCCATCCCTATTTATTTTTAGTTTGGATGATAACACATACTTTTATCCATCTCGCCGAGATAGATCCCATCTATTTTTTTTTTA